TTTTACTTGGCAGGGGCAGGGCCTTTCTCGCTGGGCGAGCGCATCCGATTCTATAGTCCTGTCCTAAACAACTTCCCGTTCAGTTGCTGAAAGATAGATGCTGATAACGTTTCTAAATGAGATTGAGTTCAAAGGATATGCAGGATAGAAATATGCTATTTGCTGCTATTCCATCTATTTGTGCATCAAGTCCGAAGAAGATCTCAATCTATAATGAAGAAATGATAGTCGCTCGTCGTTTTATAGGCTTTATCATATTCAGTCGGAATAGTTTAGGTAATACTTTAAAAGTGACTCTCGACGGGAGAATCGAGGCTATTCAGGAAGAATCGCAGCAATTCCCCAATCCTAACGAAGTAGTTCCTCCGGAATCCAATGAACAACAACGATTACTTAGGATCAGCTTGCGAATTTGTGGCACCGTAGTAGAATCATTACCAACGGCACGCTGTGCGCCTAAGTGCGAAAAGACAGTGCAAGCTTTGTTATGCCGAAACCTAAATGTAAAGTCAGCAACACTTCCAAATGCCACTTCTTCCCGTCGCATCCGTCTTCAGGACGATATAGTCACAGGTTTTCACTTCTCAGTGAGTGAAACATTTTTCCCCGGGTGTACGTTGAAAGCTTCTATCGTAGAACTCATTCGAGAGGGCTTGGTGGTATTAAGAATGGTTCGGGAAGGGGGTTGTTCTAAAATAAAGTTAAAATGCACATGACTAAGAAAACAAATCACGTAAGAGATCGAATACTATTTATCTTCCTGTGCCGAGCCATCATCGTAACTATTCTTTTAGTAATTCTTTTTCTGATTTGCGTCAAAATGGGTTTTCTTTCGTATTTTCAAATCCTACTTTCCAAAGTAGGGTTCTTTTTGGGACAGCGCGCCCTATCTTTCTTTTTGATAAAGATGGGCTGCGCCGGGGGTCTGAGCTTTGCGATTGTTTTTATAGGAAAGGTCATCCTAGCGGATGCTACCGAGGCCATGTATATGATGGCTCCATCGGGCTCCGCGCCAGTGTCTTCGGGTCCCCTTTCACAAACTCACCCTGTTCTGGAGGGGCGACCTGTTCCGGAAGGAACACCAGTTCCAAAGGCAGAGGAGTGGGACGCCGTTTCCTCCCCCTTCTACTGTTCCAGCGTTGTCCACATCCCTGGAGAAATTGAGGACCCACTGACCCTATCCAAATTATCCAAATTGAATGGGGTATTGCTCTATTTGGAGAAGCATATTTTTGGAGTAATGGAGCCGGGCTATACTCAAGCCATCCAGCGCGAATTGGACCAAACCGCTGCGGACTCACTCCCGGCTAAGCTAGACTCTATCATTAGGAGAGAGAGCGCGCGGTTTCGAATCTAAGAGCAAGGCGGCAAAAGAGCGTAAAAGGCGGGGAGGCCTCTGTTGATCTAGACGATCGACCCCGGATGTACCTATTTCCTATTTTGGAGTAGCGAACCGGGTCACCAAAGTCGCGATCAGAATAAAGGTAGTTCGCTGGGTATGTCTTTTGTTTTGCTCCCAGAGGTGCTGGTTCGAGTCCAGCTCGTGACAAGACCTTTTTGGTCATTTAATATCTCCGCGCCTCCGTTTTCTCCTTAGACGGATGACTCTCCCATTTTTTCGCTGGTACAAATGGGATAGGCTCCACTCTACTCTGGCAGCTGAGCTTCTTTACTGTCTCTTGTGCTGGTTGTTCAATACTCCCATCAATCAACGGAACGTAGTGCGGTAGCTCTGCCATCTGCAGCGAAGGAAGGATAAGAGCAATCGGCCGATATAATCTATTTTTTGATTCCACAACCAGTGCCTCTATCGAAAGAGAACAAGTCACCTATTCCATCCCCAGTTCTTTCTCTGCTCGTGGGATAGGAATGAATGAAGCAAATGACGATCGATGCTTCATAACCGCTCTTGGCAATACCGCTGTGGTTGAATCACTATCCGGTGCTCTCTTTCTGTTTGCAAGAAAAGAAGGAGCTGCTGCTCTTACAGATGCTATTTCATCCGGTCCTATGTTTGCAATTGAATCACCAACCGCTGGTACACTAACCGCAGGCAGCTATTGAAGAAGCAGTTGGAGGAATAACCGCTGCTAGAAAGGGAACTGATTCCCTAACCGCTGTTGGTGTTATATCAGAAACCGCTCTTACTCTTTCTGGTGGTTCAGTCAGTTAATCAATAGTCGAATCAATGGAAACCTCCTTCTTAAACCAGTACCCGCCGTTGATGCAATAACCGGTCTTGTTGGAATTGAATCAGAATATGCCCAGAAGGAACTGTTTTCAGGACAAATGCATAGGTAAGATACCCACGCACAGAAACAGAAAGGACAGGAAGTCAGTTTCATTTGCTTTATCGTATTTCAGGACAAATGACAGAATAAGCTGTGGGACTTTGCAAACAAATGCTTTTTTTGTTTTTCACAGCAAACTTAGCAGACGATTATCGGCAGTATGGCCGGGCTTTGATTACTGGATTTCCGGCTTGACCGCTTCTTCCCTTCCTGTTGATGCGGAATAAAGGCTGCTTGGATCTTTGCACGAATAAGCTGCTTGTGAAAGAATAGGGTGCAGCTTATTCTTTCAGAACAAATAGGTTGTCGATATTAGGGTACCAGTCCTTAGGCCTCCATAAGTGAAAGCTTAGTAAGGAAAGGAACTGATTGCACAATTGAAAGAATCGGTTGTTAGAGAAGGAGCTCTGCAGATGCATTACCGGCTAACTATCAATTGAAAAATCGAAGGCGGATGCAATATCATAAGATAAGACAGATCGGATCGTAGTCGCTGTTACAAAAGAAGCTGTTACTGTTGCCGCTGCATCTCTTCTCGTAACCGGTGTTATTGTTACAGTAAGCGCTGCAATTGAATAAATTCTTGGCCTATCCGCTCTTGTACACTCCTTGGCTGTTCTCGAAGAAGCTGCTGTTGAGGTTTTTTTTTATTCCAGTGGTATCTTCTAATAAGAGAGAGGGTAGCTAGGATGAAGGCCAGCCCAGTTTCACCTTGTTCTACTTATCTTTTTTTGTTGCGTGTCCTTTTCTTTTTCGAGTTGGTGTGAATTCTACCGGTAGAGTACAAGATCGAAAGGAAGATTTCGTTGCAAGAAGTCAAAGTCTTTTCTTTAAAACTATACATTCTTTATGGTTTCTTTCAGCCTAAACAACATCCGCTTTTCAAAGTCATACCTTACATATTTATAGGTGTAAAAACGGTACTCTTACTCGTAGGAGTTAGCTCTTTCTAAATCTAAATATGAATCTAAGTTTAGCCTATAATGTAGGTTAGATTATTCAAATCGTCTCAAGCTGCTTTCTTCCACTCATGGCTCTTTCTTTTTTTTTTTCTTTTACTAAGGAGAACGAAATCTTGATCGAACGCAAGTCTTGCCTCCATCCTTCGTTTCATAATGCCGTCATCTCTTTCTCTTTCTCCGGAACGGTCTAGAACTCGTAAGCGATGGGGTGCCCTTCTGCATGAGCACCCTGCCAATTGCGAAGTCGGATGCGTCAGTCCGCACTTCGAATGGCTTTTTATGATCGGGTAGAGCCGGCTCCTCCCATTCTGTGATAGCCTGCACCTTCTCATTATCCATTCCCCACCCCCAATGCACTCGAAGATGCAAAACTTGGTTTATAACCTTAATGGCACTTTTTCGTCTCAACGTGCGTATGATAGCTGCGACTTCTATTTCTATAGCTTTCGCTCTTTTCTTTATTCTTTAAACGGAACGGAAACGGGTCAGTGAGTTTATTAAATTAATCTCCAATTCAGTCTCACCTATCGTCTAAGATAAGAACGAGGATCAGGTTATAGAGTTTTTTTTCCTCATGTGAACAGCGTTGGAGTTGGAAACGTCACATGTTGGTGATGTTCTTACCAAAATCTAAATCTAGAGGTATAAGGTCTTTCGCCTTCTCCCTTTAAGGGGCGTATGATTACCTTAATTTTCTTTTTAGGGTTTTTTTTTGAGGCGCTGTCAAGCATCAGCGTCTTCGACCGCTCAAGCCAAACCTTCCTCACGAATTAGGTGTTCCCACTATCATTTCGCCCTAACTTCCCGTAGTAAGGGCACTTCGCGAACAAGCACTAATCAATGCTCAACTCATCTCATTCTCTGTCTTTCCAATTGAGAAAGCGGTTCATGTCACTTGATGATTCCGCTCATAAGGACGGAAAGGGGTAATAGAAGGAAAGGTTCATTAGGGCCGGGAGAGTGTGCAGATAGAGGCCTTGCATTCGATGTTGCAACTTCTGGATTCCCACCCTTTTTGGCACTGAAAGCTTTAGGTAGGGAGAGGGCACGCCTTTTCGGAAACCGGGGTTCTTTATTAGCTGCAGATGAAGCACATTAAGAGTTGGGGAGACCCTTATGATAGTTGAAGGGGGGAGATGCAAGAATTTATGCCTCTCCTTTAGTTCAACTTGCAATGAAGAAAGGTGGGCTAAACGGCCAGCTATAGATGGGAGATGGGTAGGGGTTAGCTTCTTCCCAGACGAACCAGCCCATCCATTGAAGCTTGACGAGCAAGATAAGGTAGGGAGCCCTCACTCATCCCTTTCCTTTGGTCTTAACGAAAGTTCTTTTATTTTAATCTAAGATAGGTAATCCGCTCTACTATCTTTATATGTGACGAGCGAAGCGATCAAGCAGGCTAGGATATGGGAAGGGACCCCATTCTGTAACAACCATATAGCTGCTACTCCTACGGTCTATTGCTAAACTATCTAACGAAACGAAGTGTAGTGTAAGATAAGACAATACTGACGGTAAGGAAGGATAAAACGGAACCTAGTGAAGTGTAGCGCTCCGATCTCCGGCACAGATTTAGCGATAGATATGCAGCATGGAAAGTCACAGTTCTTCATTGACTCGAGAGCTAGGCTCGCCTCTCCCTACGGTCGAGAGGCTTGTAGCTGCTCTTCTTCCGATCTTGGCCTTTTGACCTTTGATTCATAGGAACTCCTGTCCAGTCATCGTGTTCACTGCTGGCCTAGCTCCTCCTCTCCCGCGTTGTTCGATTGTCTTTTGCCTAAGCTGTATGAAGGGCAAGACTCTTCTCAAGATCCTTGCTTCTCCTATTCCATGACTAGGACATGAACCCGAACTGGTTGTTGAATAAAGGAAGACAGACCTGCTTTTAGTTGGCCTGCTTTGATAAAGTTGTAAACATAAGGAATATACCCTTTTATTATATATATATATTCCAAAGGCTTATAGTTAGTAAGACAGGTGTCAATACCAAATCCTTAATTAGTAGTGGACTACTAGTTAACGCACTGCTAAAGCAGAGTATCCAGCATGCGCACATCATGATTTGCCAGAGGAGAAAGATCGAATGGAAGAAGCAGGCAAGAATAGAAAAAATTTGGTAGGGAAAAGTGCTTTGTTGGGCTTGTTCCCAGGTGAGAAAAAAGATCTTTCAACGCGTTGATTTCCTACTAAATAAACCGGGCTTCCATCAGGAGTTTTGTTTGTCGATCGGGATCGAAAACTCTCGCTTTATGCTTGAGAAACAGCCTTCCCGGCGACCTGAAGATGCTAAACTTGCTCAAACTCTTGGTGTCATGGGTAAAGAAATAGAAAATCACTCCTGTTACATGGCCATTCCCTTCAAGATACTGGTTTGTTATCAATTTGGATGGAGCTGCTATTGGTAATCCGGGTCAAGCCGGTACTGGTTTTGCTATTCGGAACTCTCAGGGTCAAGTTATTGCCCTTAAGATGCAAGCTCACGGCAACAAAACAAAGAATTGGTGCGAGTTCCAGTCAGTGCTTGAAGGATTATCTCTATGTGCTGCCCTCATTGTGTCGGTATGTTATGATTGCTGGCGATTCTTGTGGATGCGAAACATAGGAAAGCTGCTTATCCCATATCCGTGAAGGCCACTATGCTCAGGATTTTTCAGATGATCGATTCTTGTGTTTGGAGGGCTTCTCATATTTCCTGTGAGCGAGGTAGCGGATAGTTTTTCTAATTCATATTAACCCGCGGTTAAGTCAGTGAGAAGCTAGTGATCGGGAAGTCAATAAGGCTCTTTAGAGTTTGATTTCCTTGACAAGCGTTCGGACAAAGCTCAAGGCAGGTGACGGGATAGTTGCCGTATGAAGCTTACTTTCTCCTATTGCCCTGTGTTCAAGTGAAAAATCAGAATTAGGGCAGGCCTGTGTACGAGTCTTTTCCGTTGACTTGGAAGCTTTCTTTCTATGGCGAGTGCGAGGATCTGCAAGACCGACACCTACACCAGAACCAGCGGCTACTGCAGCAGCAACTCCAACAACAATGTTCATTGCCTTCTTATCCAATTGGCTTGGCTGAAGGATCCAGCGGTGAAAAGTGTTCTTAACTCATGACTGAAGCGTTCTACTGGGTTCTTAAGGTTTTCGGGAATTATATAGAATATAGATTCAGATTCGATTGTTGAGTCGCTCTTGTTGTGAGATGGAAAGAGAAGGTACCACCGCCCAAAGGTACCTTACTAGGTCGGTCAACGGTGACTACTTCTCCACCAATCAAAGACAAGGGAAACCGTTTCATAAGAAGAGAATCCAGATCGAAAGGCAAAAGACAAGGAACCATCGCCCAATAGTACCCTACTTGGGTCGGTAACCGGTGGCTACGTCATGACTCTTTCGTGAATGATTCCTTCTTATGGATGGCGACTCGACTGACAATCTAATCGCTTACTGTACTGAGATTGAAGAGCAGCCTATAATCGCTTACGCTTCTCTTCAATTGCGAGGAGAGAAATAATAGAACAGTGAAACACTTTTAAGTCACTATCTATGAAGTAGGCTTAAAAGCTGCCGTATCTTGCTGCTGGGCCTAGCCTACTGATAGAAAGTGTAGTTAGTCAGTGAAGCCTAATATCATCCGTCACTTGCTCCGTAGTTTGCTACTAGCGCACGTAGGCTTGACTTGACGTTTCCTACTGATATCAGGCTTAAAAGCCGTATCTTGGCCCCCCCTTACTATGAACTATGGGCACAAGGGGGGATGAGCAAACAGAGGAGCAAACGGAGGCCCTGACGCGCTACGGCTTTGGTTTCCAACTGGCTCTCGTCTCCTTCGTTCCTTTCTCTCTTGACAGTCGTCCTCACTTCGCTCGCCTCTCACCACACGGAATGTTTTGGCATCTGGTTATAAAGCTAGTTAAGTGGGTGCTTTCCTATAAAGCGAAAGAAACTCTTGTTAGTGAGGGCAGATCGATTCTATATTTATTTGCTCAGTTCGAAGAAAGACCAGCCCTTTATATGCATATGGAAAAAACGACTATACTAGACTAGTAGTTGAGTTGTTCGGATCAAGTACATTTTATGAAAGAAGGGCCCATATATAAGACTGGAGATGTCCCTAGTAAAGCCGGAACTACTACTTGAGAAGGGCACTAGGCTTTAAGTGTTGGATTCCGCAGCTCGGTTGACAATGGGGTTCAGTTATTGGAAAGTGCTTTGGGATCCCAATCTGGCTATTTTCGGTCCTGTAGCCGGAATGGCTCGACCAAGACTAAAATAATAGGGAACCAGCTAATGTCCAATGAATTCAATGAAGAAAGGGGAGACAGATCTTGATTTAACCTGTCAACTAGTTGGCGTGCTTTCTTTACGATACCATGCTATCACCGAGATGGCCAACCAACACTGACTTTATTTGCTAACTTTATTCAAATGCATTGGGCTCGGTGTAACAAACTTTATAGGTATCGTACAACAGCCCTATACTCAAGGGCGACAACTTCGCCTTCAACTCGCATTCTTTCATACCAAACAAGGTTCTCTCCTTCGGGAGATGGGCACTTTCGGTTTCATTCCGTTAGTTACGCTACTAAAATACTGGTTTTCCAAGTAGGAGGAGTAGCGTCCCAAGCCCAGTCCAGTTGGTTCACGGTTAGCTTTCTATAAGCCTGCACCTTTTTCATTCTAGTTCCGAACTAGTTTCATTCCTTCACCCCCTTACTACTAGTTGAGTAGTTTCTACTCCGCCCACTTCCAGAAGCAGAGGATACTAACTAGCGGACCCTCCTTTACTACCTTTCGGGTGGGTGAGAAAATGCTGGTATTGACCACTTCCCCCTTCAATTCCTGATACTACTTCTTTTTCAAGCAGTGGCATTTCTTCCCTTCCCTCTGTGTGAGATGAGAGCGCAGTGGTTACCCGAATGCCAGTCTAGTCCTGTCTCATTTTGAAGGGCTAGTGTACATACTCAATCTGTAATTATCTCGTTTTCTTCCAATTTCCCTGTGTCAATCACAGACTGAGGGACTAAGTCTGATTCTGCCTATTCTTCTGACTAGTGCTCTGAGGAGAGCTAAGGCAGGGGTTTAGACCCGTATAGTTCGAGTCTGCAAGCATGACCTTTTCAATCTTTCTATTAGTCAATCAGTCTAAAGCCAATGCTTGGCTTGACCCCAGTTCAACTATAGACAAAATCCACTATCCCGGTACAACAGGGTGTGAGAAGGCATTCATAGCTCATGTCAACTTCGGGGTCAGCCCTTTTCTTTTAATCGCTCAGTGGTCGTAATTCGACTTGGGCAGTTGAATCTGCCTGTCCTGTCTTAGTAAAAGCAATCGTGAGCATTTGATCTGCCGGCTATACTTCCTCTTCTAGTTTTTCTGCGGACCAGGAACGAGCTTTGGTTGAGACCTTGTCTGCAAGCCTTGCCTTATCTTTAAGGAGTTGGTCCGATGGAATCTATTGCTATGAGTCCCTTGCAGGAGGTTGCGTGTAAGTTTCCGTGACCGTCTAAGGTTCCTCCTCCAAAGTGAGGCTTCTGCTTCACCTGACGCTGTGCCCCTTCAAGAATAGGAGGTGAGCCTTTCTAAGCCGTGTGCGCGATCCTATAAGGTAGAGTCTCTCTACTGGCCAAGTTCTACTTCCGCCCACAAATCCAAGCAGTTAGGGTCCTCAGCTTACTCGTAGGTCTGCTTCATGGGTGCGAGTGTACCCTTATAAAGAAAGGCGCATTCAGCTTCCACCTCCAGTCCGGTTATAGTTACCGAAGTCAGGTGAGGAGCGCCCATTCTATACTCTGCAGGTAGCGTATACTTCCCCTTCAACAGCAAAGGGACATGTTTCAGACTCCACTTTTGCCAGTTATCGCCAAGTCTCCTTAATAGAGCAATAGGAAAGCCTGTGGGTATGGAGCTGAGAATGCTTGTTTTCTTCCTTAGAATCCTTGGCTTTTTACTAATCCCCCGGTCTGTCTTTTAATTATACAGGCCTTTGAAGGGGCCTTATGGTGAGTATTCACCTTCTGGATTGAATCTCCTTGTGGTACCAAAGGTCCCGTTGGCCAACAACCATTGGATGCTTATCGCCCAGATCAAGATTAGTCTCTAAGGAGCCGCCCTCTTAAGGATAAGGCTTACGCCCGAGCCTTGGTTAAATGGTAGCGGTTAGGGACCGAAGGGATCTCAGCGTTAAAAGATGAATGAAAGACCTCCGGCAAGATATCGAGAACTTAGAGAGAGAGGTTTTGGCCCTAGTCAGCTAAACACTATTATTAGAAAGATTACGCACCAAGCAATGGAAGACAAAACATATACACAAGAGGATACTAAGAAGAGAGAGAAAGAGTGCCTTCCTTAATCAGTTTCGTCCTCGATTCTAGTTAACGCACTACTAAAGCAGAGTAGCCAACATGCGCACATCATGATTTGCCAGAGGAGCTCAGAGCTCAACGAATGGAAGAAGCAGGCAAGGATAGATAGAATTTGGTAGGGAAAAGTGCTTTGTTGGACTTGAGCCCATTAGCCCAATTGATTCAACTGATCTATGAAGACCCTTGCCTGTCGTCGGAGTGACCAGGTTTGGCTTTCAGGCTTGCTTGGGACCTTTCTTTATTGGCGGAGTGACCGCTTTAACCCTTTCTTTCTTTGTTTGAAGATTCTGCTTTGGACAGAGCTTCCAATGAACTTCACTCACCCCTATCTCTGGTCTTGGAACAGCTGTAGTCTCTCTATCCTGTAGCTAGGCGAATGTAGGATAGAGAGTTACACCAGCGAGTGCGAGTAGGATAACGGAAAAAGGGGATCAAAAGGGAATACTACCTTTAGCTCCTAGGAAGAAGGAAACAAGGGATGAGCGTTGACCAGGCAGTTTAAACCGATTATTGTACAGTTGACCTCAGACCTATTCCCGATTGCAGAAGCAGAAGGGCGGACAGTTTAGACTGGTTGGACAGTTGGACATATGACCGAAGAGTTGCTAACAAGAGCAGCAAATCGAATTCGTTTTTTCCAACAGCTTAATGAAGCTCAGTAGGGTTCTCGCGGGCAAGCCGTAGTCAGAGAAGAAGCTGTTGCAAGCAAAAGCAAGTATCCGTATCCGTCTTGTAGCTCACTTCAGGCAATAGGAATAAATAAAATATCTTCTATGAATAGGGTTCCAAACCAGGCAGAAGAAGAAGAAGTAAAGGAAGAAGACCGCACCGAAGAAGAAGGCGGAGTGAAGTTAGGGCAGAATCCAGGCAGGGCGAAGTGCAGAGAAATTCCTATCAAATCAAAGCGAGCACTAGTCTATTTCTTATTATCAATGCTTGAACTGTACTATTTCTTAGGATCAAAGGTTGCTTCCTCTTCTAGTGGGGGTAGAAACCATAGAGTAGCAAGCACGGCTTAGGCGGAAGCAGAAGTTTATGCTTGCCTTGCTGACTCTTCCATTGATTAGTGAAGTGGACTACGGAAAGGCAGGGCATTAAGGTTGATAGATTGGTTTAGTCAAGCCGAGAAAGAGCCAATCAAGTACACCCTGGTTGTTATAGGCAAGATGAAATCTTAGAAGAAAGCGGTGGTAGGATCCGGCGGTAGGAAAGCCTAACTTTACTGATTACTTATAGTTGAGTTCAGAAGCGAATGCGAAGGCTAATTAAGATTAGACCGCCTCTTCTCCCAGATAAATAGAGTGGGGAAGACGGATTGAACAGAAGGGTTTGATGGCATTTCGTCTCAGCAGGGCATCATCCGCTTGAAAGGTTTAGTGTTCTATGAAAACTGAAGGAGATACCTTCGATGAATAAGCATAAGAAAGAAAAGATTCCATTTCATAAGCAATTGAAAGGAGAAAGTAATCTTCCCCAAAGTTTATATTACTCAGGCTAGAAGAGCAATCCGTGCCGTGGGCAAAGAGGAAGATAGGTTTAGTCAAGCGCCGAAGCCTTCCTAGTTGAGTCAGTCCGAATAGCTTCTAGTTGAGTAAGGATGATAGCCGAAGTGTGTCAACCATTCTCTTGATTCCATGTTAGGCATAATAAAGAACTATCAGCAGAAAGGTAGCTTAACAGCAAGACCCTCCTTTTACTAAAGTAGAGAAGTGGGAGATTGATTCGTTTAAGTAGTTAGGGTAAACGAGCATGGTCAAGGTAGCTTGCTTCCAATCCTAACGAGAATAGAAGCGAGTCGCTTCCGGGGCAGAAAGGCTAGTAAGTTCGGGGCATTCATTACACCCAAAGGGAAACCAGCAGCGAAGAGCCATTAAAGACCTTCCCCTCTCGGTTGGGGACCATACCCATAGGTCAAAGGCTCTCTCGATATCCTTAAAAAGACGGATTAGGGCACCGGTCAGGTCCAGAACAAGGGCCCATAGTATTGGGGTTCCTACTCTGTTGATGAATCTGTTCTAGACTTACCAACCATCTTATATTCATATTCTTCGGCTGTGGCTTCAGGGTATGCTTCAACAGATGAATCCGCGAACTCGGATGCTTTATCCAATCCAGTTCTTCCTGATGAGTCTCATTCTGTCACGGCTACCTTGTTACGAACGAAAGCGCTACCGCTACCCCAAAGCCCCCAAACTACACTACAGCCAGTAAGCGCCCCTGCAGCATTCGGGCACTCCAGCACTTGAACACTCAAGCTAGTAAGGCAAGCGGACACCAGCAAGCGAACCAGGCGGATAAGCAAGCAGATAAGGCAAGCAAAGAGCGGCAACAGCATAAGTAGAACGTGACCCTCCTGCTTGATCCTGACCCTTATACTTTTTTATGAGTCTGTCGTGCCATCACGCCTCTCGATTCTCGGCAGGGTTTTCCTAACCTCAATCATTCCATATTTTGTTCTTTCTACAACGATCAACAAAGTGGAACGAAAGGCTAGTTTCCTTTGCGTCGCGCAGCGCTTCACCATGCTCCTTGCTGCACGCGCTAGGGACTGCATAACCGTCCGCCATCGGTTGGTTGTGACACCCAACGTCACTTAGGCTCATTCGTTCAGCAGAGCAAATAAGACGTCTTTCTGGCGAAATTTCTTGCCTTAGGTTGTGCTAGTGGGTTGGTGTAGCGTGAGTCTACTAGTTCTCGGTTCTTGGGACAACTTGTGCGCCCCTGAGATCATGGCTGCTTCATAAATAAGGAGGTCTGAGACCCCCTCTTTCTGGTCCCGTTGAGAAGTTCATCCCTGGCTGTCACCCATGGAGTGGATCTCAAACCAGTAGCATGGACCAGGTCGTCGACTTGAAACCTTCATCATATCGATGTAAGTAAACTTCCTGAAAGCATTTCCTAAATGCGAGAGGTTTGACGGATGACCGGCGGAATTGCATTCATTCAACTAGGTATCCTATCTCTCGGTTATCAAAGAACCAATATGCTTCATATGCTTATGTCTCAGCAGATGATCGAGGAGATCGAACGATGACTCCAGGCAGGCTTTATCCGGACCGGACGATCAAATACACAGAATGGATATCTCCCATGTGGTTTGCGCCTACTTTCCTTAGGTTAAGTGTTACATAGAGCATTAGCTCAACTCCGACGCCTTTCCCTCCTTTTCTTTCCAAGCAATCAATGCGGCTAAGCGAACTAGGTAACCCTACCTAAGAGGGGCCCCGCCCGACTTCCGAGGGTCGAGAGGTCAGTCAAACCCTGATCCGGCTGCTCCGGTTGAGCCAATCGAGAGAATGGCCTCAGCTGGCCTAATAACTGGAAAATCACTTCCTTGCGTTTAATCAGTCGGTTTATTACCGGCCCTACCGAACCAAAGGCTTTGCCTGGCATTTCCCAGTTCTCTCAAAACAAACAACAGCGAGAACGAGAGGTTGTTACCCCTTTGCAATTGCGAACCACTTACTTCGCTTCGTTGAAATGAGCGAATCGAGGGCTCTGGCTCCAGTGTCCATCTGTGAGGAAAGACCACAACAGCCGAGTATGGTGCCGATGCTTGCTGCTGTCCCCTTGTGAACCGGCCATAATCAAGATATTTGCTGGTGTAGAGGGGCTAGGCAGTTTCACCCGAAAGGTGAGCCTGCAACCTGAAAAGTGAGCCTCTCATCATTTCATTTGTCCTCACCCTCGTGCCTAAAGTTCCGTTGCGGGAACAAGGTCACTGGATGAAGGACCGTTTGAAGTGTTGAGGGAGGAGACTCCACAATATCTCCTGGCATTGAGCGTGACGGCGTCTGTTCTGTTCTGAACGGGATTTTAAGCGAATTGGACCTTCGTTTCGCTTTCCCATAGTGCAAAAAAGCCTGACGCTTGAGTTCTTTAGAGGGAACGGGCTTTTGAAACCCGGAAGCATTCGTCGTTGTTCCCAAGCCAGGAGCTCCTGCCCTTTCTCACGAATCTTTTGTGGCCAGGGGTAGTTTGTGGGCAAGGAGATCAAAAAAAGCATAGCGCTTTTGAGCCCTGCCTCTTTGAGGCGGGGGCTACTTCCAGACACTAACTAAGTAGTTATTAACTCGGCTCCGGGGACGGTGGTTAAAGAAATGAATTCTTCCCAAGCAAAAGGCTTGTTCTAGGACCAGAGGCAAAGGAGGTAACCGCTGATCCGGGGAAGAAGGCTTACGAATCACAGGCTGAAGAAAGGGAGGTTGTTCCCTTTCATCGTAAATAGAGATCTCGCTATAGACGAGAGGATCAAGTAACCGCACCGAAAGCGAATTTTGTTTGAGGGATCCGACCTGAAAGGCATTGGTAAGCCTCGACGGAGCAGCCATCTTCGACTCCACTTTGGGGAGCTCTGACTCCTCTACCCGCGAGGAACTACAAATACCGGCTCGCACGGGAACAAATCCTATGCCTCGTCAGTAAAGTAGAAATCCCGAAACTCTCCCATACAACCCAACATTATCTATCGAGCTTCTTTCTTACCTTCGCTCCCATCCCGAAGTTTAGCAATGCGAGTTTCGTGTCTACTTCTTACGGGGACGGAGCGAACCCCCTGGTCCTAGGGAAATTCACTCCACAATCCCAAAGTCTGAAGCTGAGCGGGGGGCTGAGGTCTCGGAGAAAGAATTCTTTGACCTCGAGGCAGAAGAAGCAGACGTTAGAGAATCTATCGAAAGAGAAATATGACGAATTAGCCGAATCAGACCTGTCGATGAAGCTGGAGAGTACGCATTCAAAGGTTCATTTGTTGGCTAAAAAGGGGGAAACCTGAAACCGACGGTTGGTCCAACTCGAGGAGGTGAACCCCGAGATTGCGGTCTTGGAGAAGGCTGAACGGGAAGCTCACCTAAGTGGTGGTCAATGTGGGAGCCCCCCACCCGAGAATTTCGTCCCTGGTGAAGAGGCCAGGCGCCTAGGCAGGCCTCCAGCTGGGGAAGGACACGAGGCGATTGAGGGCTTTCCACTTTGAAGCCAAGCCAGCACTGGGACAAAGGCGGTAGAGGGCGGCGGGTGGGGTCGGCAGTAATGGCAGTTTCCCCCTCCTTCTTTAGGGAACAAGTCCTTGGCAAAGATGGTACCGAACCCGACCTATCCGGAAGAAATGATCCCATCGATTCTCATTCTCAAGCTGAAGCATCAAAAAAGAGTACTTCTGAGAGAGCTACCTTCGCTGATGACAAAGACAAAGGGGCAAGGATCTCGTGGAAATGTCCCACCAACAAATAGAAAGAAGGTTAGCCCGAGAAACGTCGGTTTAGGTTCTTTTTCATTGGCATGTGATAGGGCGGGGTGGTCTACCGGTGAGAGCCAGAAGGGAAAGACATACATGGCACCAATCCAATCTCAAGAACTCTGATTCCACCATTTCCGTGTCGCTGACTGGGGTCTCTCCCCCTCTGGGGAATCCATAGAAAGCAAAACCATTTCTAAAGTGACCATTCCATCCCAACAAGCAACGGAGTGAGCGCTGCGCGCGAAAGCCGTTGCGCGTTAGCGCATCCGTTTTCTTGCTCGGTCTCGATTCATTCTCTTTTCTAGTCTGATCATGGCATGTGTCACGCTCCACTATTCTATAGTCAAAGCAGGAGCCCATCCTCGCGCAACGTGCCCCGGTTGTCATGTTTGTGTTTGTGTGTGTCTGAATGTCTGAGTGGGACCTTTCCTCGTGAATTGCCTTCTTCGAGGCATGATCAGGGGCGGAATTTCACTCTTCAATGGTACGGTACCAGCACGGGCCCTTTCTCGATATGGGTCATCCTTAGTATACTCAAAAACTCCGTTTGGTGGGTCTGAAGTCGACGACCAAAATCTCCTCTTTTCGGAAGAGCGTGAAAACGTCTAATTATATGGCCAGATCGTCGGTAGGGAAATGGGGCCTTCCGACCCCTTGGGGCCGGGTACTTGGGATCAGAAAGGCTTGTTCTACGCTTTAAAAACTGAGCTTCACGGCGATCCTCGAATTGGGAGGAAGAGAACCAGCCCCTCTTCTAAGCTACGTGAGTGCGGAACATGCTCTCTTCTTGATCTCATCAGCATAGGCCGTTGAGTCGACGCCTGCCATACCAACCCCGAAAGGATCAGTCCCATGATGTCATTGATGAGTACATCGACGTTCGCGCTAGAAAAACCATACTCGTAGGGCAAATTCCCGCTTAGGTAGATCTACTTTGGTGATATACTAAAGAGAACCAAATGAGCTTGAAAGCAGGAATGAAAGCGGAGCAAAGGTCCCCTTCTCGGGATAGGTGGGCTCATCCTGACTACGGTTCGCCGGGATATTATATCTATCTATTCGTTGGTGTATGACCAGGGTCTCCTATGACTACCACTTGAACGAGTCAATCGGAGGAGCGATCGCCGCTGCGGACATCTTTTGAATTTAAATAGAAAATGCCAGAGCAAGAAAACGCATATAACGTAAGGCTAACGCGCAACGGCTTTCGCGCGCAGCGCTCACTCCGTTGCTTGTTGACTAAGGATCTTTTTTTTGCTCGAAAGGGTTCGGGAAACCGGCTTTGACAGTGATCGGAGGCCATCGGAACAGATCTCTCACTGGCATACCGAAAAGCACCAAAAAAAGAACTCATCCGAAGCGGCCGGTTCTCCCCTTTCTCGGTAGGGAACAATCCGGCCCGACATCCAGAAGTGTTTTGATGTTCGGACATTGGACCGAAGCCTTTGCGCGTAGAATTTCCATATATTGAGATGGATGAAGGGCTTCCGGCAAAGCACCAGGGGGTAGCTCCCGCACCCATTCCTGTACACATACACATGTCGGCGTAGGTAGCTGTGTCACGCTAAGTAACTGATAGATTCTCTCTCAATGGGCTTCCCTTCCTCCCTATGGTGTCTCTTTGGCAAAGAGGTTTTCTCCGGTAGTCAGTACTTGGGATCGTCAGTTCTACATGATGCTGGAATTGGATCTACAATTAAGGATTTTTAAAGGACAACTGGCGCAAGTCTGCAAAGATGATGGAAGCTTTCGTGAGTGGTTATGCCGGATCTCTCATCCCGTTCATAGAGGAATCCTTCCCCGAATGGTTCGCCATTGTGACCTCCCTTGAGAAGGAGGATTCCCACTTCCATAGTTGCAGGCATAGCTATGAGGTACTGCCCGGTTCTCTTCTACCCTACCCACACCGCCCATCTATGCTGATCGAGAGCCCGACCCATGGTGTGCTAGTTCCAGGAGCTAATGACAGGTACAACAAACAAAATAGGAAAGAGTACAACGGGCGCTGCCCAACCTTCCTTCTAGGAAAGGTCATCGTCATGACAGACAACACAACGGATCGGTTACCCGAAGTGAAACTTTCCCGTCACGGTAAATGCTCCGCCAAAGTATGATCTCAGTCAGCAAAGCACGAACGGCTGCATTTTGCTTTTCCCTTCTCTCAGATTGCCTCGATTCATGGTTAAAAATAGCTCTCTTTGCGCTAACTAAGCCCATACCATCTTGTTTCAAAGGATTCCTCAAAGAGATCAACGGAAAGAACAACCATTACAGATGTGGTCTCACCAGATGCTTCAAAACTTTCCTTTTTCTGGTCACTAGAGCGCGTTTGAGCATCGGTTGCGAAGCTTTGGGGGGTACTATAGGTAGGACGACCTGGCCTTCCAGCTCGACCCGGACTAAAGAAAGATCGGTCCGTTAGTGCAGCTGTGTTTGGGGGGCCCCTCTCTTCCTTCAAGGAATAGAGTCAGGCATTTACCTAATTCTACAATGGAGAGAATCGTCTGCTGTGAACAATTGGACTGAAAGCTGACAGCAAGCATTCCTTCCGCTGCTCGAGAATGCCCTGTTTTGAGGTGCAGATGAGGTGGAAGAATCGGTTGTGCACAGTTCCCATGGGGAGGTATAAAAATAGTAAAAGAAAAGTCCTCTCTGATTTCGAAAGACTCATTTGATCAAAGAATTTCTCATGTGACAAGCACTGATCGACATCTGCAAGGCGCTGCTTCAATCATCCAGATTCCCCGTAGGCAACATCTAGCTATCAAAAGAGAAGCTCTTAGTCCTTAGTACACTATTACACTACCAGCACAGTAAGGAGACATAACCTAAAGGGTGGGCGTAGAGAGGGTGAGGGGCCTCTATCTTCAATTCTGTAAGGCAGCGAATGGCCATATAATCGATTTACACTTGATTTTGTTGCCCCATTTTGCAGTAGATGCTATCGATCCTACATTCCCCTAGCTACCAGTGCTATATCTAATACATTCTTTTCTATCCTTGCTTGCTCTACCCTTCCTACTAGGGTAGAGATTCAAACAACAAAGAACCTAGCTACTAGTAATTAATCGCATCTCCTTTCCTTGCTTATCTCTCTTGAGCCCTCTGTCAAGAACTAAAAGCAGAAAGAGCATAACCATATATATAACTGAGAATCGGTTGCCGCTGTTCTCTTTCTTGAAAGTGGGATTTTCGATCTCTTTGGTGGTGTCATTATGCACGTTCCAAACCATTTCATCATTCACCAACTATTTGCATCTCAATCATCCATTGATGGCTTCAGTCCACTGACTGGACTCTCCTCCCTATCTTCACCTTCACAGAAGTGGAATCACAATAGCTTCCAAAAGTCGACCAAAAGGGGGCAAAGCCAGAGGCAAGGAAATCCAAAGGGCTCGGAGCCCGATTCTGACTCGGAGCAGGTTGGTCGTAGATCTACGACCAGCCTACATGCGACTAGCAACAAGAGAGGGATAGATAGAAGGGATTCTAAGGCATTATTTAGTGCTCTAACCCTGTAGCTACATCCAACTACAGGAACTTAAACTGCAACCTCATCCATTTAGGAAAGGCAGGAAATCCAGAACTAAAACCGGAAAGAGGCAGCGGCATTCTACTAGATAGGCATTGAAGCTCTTGGAGTCTAAGACTTCTAACTCGCGTCTTAAGTGATCTTCGACCAACCCTCAGGACAGATCAAAGAGGAACTAGAATAGTAAAGTCTGACATTTAATTGATTACGATCCCTAGGAATTTATGGAGCTGCTGGAAGGTGAGATTTGAATATGGGGAAGTGCGCAGTTGTGATGCAATGTGAGGCTCTAATTCGTACTCTCCTTTGCTTATCCGAATTCCAAGCAAGGGCTTTAGCAGTGCATTTTTGCATTCTATTCTCCTTTTCTTCTCAGAGAGCGCGCTTTTGTACAAATTTGTCTTTTCTCGAACTCTTGGAGAAGGGGCTTTCCTATTCATATTCTTGTCATGGCCCCTTTAAATAGTGATCGAGCAACTTTGAGAATATCTGGGCCTCAGAGAAAAGAGAGTAGCCCAGAGGGAACTTATCCTCTGAAAGAAAGTGCTTAAGAGGCTGTACCAAAAATGACTGATTTGAGGGGCAGGTGGTAGAGTTCTTGTCATCCTTGCACTTTCTCAGGAGATCTGATCGCCCGCATTCTTTCTACTTGCTGGAGGAGAGGAACTTCTAGTGATCACAAACTTTTTCCAATGCATGAAGTTCAAGTTGATTGATATAGTCTGCCAAGTTAGATTGATTCTAGCTTCATACCTCTTCACGAGAGTTCGTGAAAGACTCTATTTCCAAGTGGATCTTGAAGGAAGTTTAGATAGACTTGATCCCCTCCCCTACTTCCATGCTCTCTCTATTCAGTCTCTTTTCTTGCAGTAAAATTCAATGCATTCTTTCATCTTCTGTGTATGAAGTTAAAATCGCTACTTTTCACTTTTTCTTTGTTATATGCTTCAATTCAGGGCAAGGTCTTTAAAGCCAGCTTATTCCCCCAAAAGCAAGAGCTGATGAAAGGGATGACTATTCTTCTTCAAATGCAAAGAGCTTTTATTCTATTATAGGAAAAACCCAAAGATCTCATTCCTCTCTTTTTATCTCCAACAGTTGATTCTCTAGCCGCCTCAACTATCTTTATCATATCATCTGATCTCTCTTCTCAAACTCTTTCAAACTGACTGAAAAGCCTAGATTCAAGCTAAAAAACAAGAGTTAAGACGGCTAGGTCATACCATACAGGGTAGAAATGCAGTTCCTAAAGATGTGCCAGTAGTTGAAAAATTCTTATCATCTGGACATGAAAAATTAAAAAGAAATGGATAGAGATTGATCTGATTCCCCCTTCCTCGAGTCCCACTGCTGATTCTAGCACAACAAAAGCTGCACCCTATTCTTGTCTTGCAAAGAAAGAGCTTAGACTACTACTGCTACTAGCACTAGAAAGGCATAAAGCGAAGGCCGCTAAGGGCTTTTTTCTGGCTTAGAGTCACCAAGAATCTCTCAGTCAACCAGAAAGGAAGAAGGTAAGGCTGATTCGAGACTAAGAACAGCGGCACCGGTTACGATCACAGTAAGAGTTCAACTAATCTTATTTATATACACGATTTCTTGCATTCAGTTGAATGTGCGAATTCCCT